GCTTCTAACATAGGGATTGCTAAAAGTCAAATTCGGGAAAAAGAACTGATTGTATGGGAAATACTTCAAGAAGTTTTGCGGGGGCATCCTGTATTGTTGAATAGAGCACCCACCTTGCATAGATTAGGCATACAGGCCTTCCAACCCATTTTAGTGGAGGGGCGCGCTATTTGTTTACACCCATTAGTTTGTAAGGGTTTCAATGCAGACTTTGATGGAGATCAAATGGCTGTTCATGTACCTTTATCTTTGGAAGCTCAAGCGGAGGCTCGTTTACTTATGTTTTCTCATATAAATCTCTTGTCTCCAGCTATTGGGGATCCCATTTCCGTACCAACTCAAGATATGCTTATCGGACTCTATGTATTAACGATCAGGAATCGTAGAGGTATTTGTGCAAATAGGCATAATCCATATAATCGCGGAAACTATCAAAATAATACAGTTGACAATAATGACTATAAGTATACGAAAGAGAAAGAACTGTATTTTTGTGGTTCCTATGATGTACTTGGAGCTTATCGGCATAAACGAATCAGTTTAGATAGTCCTTTGTGGCTCCGATGGAGACTAGATCAACGTGTCATTGGCTCAAGAGAAGTTCCCATCGAAGTTCAATATGAATCTTTGGGTACTTATCATGAGATTTATGAGCACTATCTAATAGTAGGAAGTGTAAAAAAAGAAATCCATTGTATATACATTCGAACCACTCTTGGTCATATTTCTTTTTATCGAGAAATAGAAGAAGCCATACAGGGGTTTTGTCGGGCCTATTCATACGCTATCTAAACTAATAAATTAGATTAGGTGATGTCCGTGCCCGTAGGGATTCGGGTCTCTCCAGTTTCACTGGTATCATAATTTCTGAATTTTTGCGTGAATCAAGATTGAGATTGAGGAAAGGAAGTTTTCGAATCACTGACTCAGGCCCATTGTCGAATCCTACTCAGCAGAATATAGAGGTACTTATGGCAGAACGGGCTGATCTGGTCTTTCACAATAAAGTGATAAATGGAACTGCTATGAAACGACTTATTAGCAGATTAATAGATCATTTCGGAATGGCATATACATCACACATCCTGGATCAAGTAAAGACTTTGGGTTTCCAGCAAGCCACTGCTACATCTATTTCATTAGGAATTGATGATCTTTTAACAATACCTTCTAAGGGATGGTTAGTCCAAGACACTGAACAACAAAGTTTTATTTTTGAAAAACACCATCATTATGGAAATGTACATGCGGTAGAAAAATTACGTCAATCCATTGAGATATGGTATGCTACAAGTGAATATTTGAGACAAGAAATGAATCCTAATTTTCGGATGACTGATCCTTCTAATCCAGTCCATCTGATGTCCTTTTCGGGAGCTAGAGGAAATGCATCTCAGATACACCAATTAGTAGGTATGAGAGGATTAATGTCGGATCCCCAAGGACAAATGATTGATTTACCCATTCAAAGCAATTTACGCGAAGGGCTTTCTTTGACAGAATATATAATTTCCTGCTACGGAGCCCGCAAAGGAGTTGTAGATACTGCTGTACGAACATCAGATGCTGGATACCTCACGCGTAGACTTGTTGAAGTAGTTCAACACATTATTGTACGTAGAACGGATTGTGGTACTATCCGAGGTATTTCCGTGAGTCCTCGAAATGGGATGACGGAAAAAATTTTTGTCCAAACACTAATTGGTCGTGTATTAGCAGACAATATATATATGGGTCTACGATGCATTGCCGCTCGAAATCAAGATATTGGGATTGGACTTGTCAATCGATTCATAACCTTTCGGGCACAACCAATATATATTCGAACCCCCTTTACTTGCAAGAGTGCATCTTGGATCTGTCAATTATGTTATGGTCGGAGTCCCACTCACGGCGACCTGGTCGAATTGGGAGAAGCCGTAGGTATTATTGCGGGTCAATCAATTGGGGAACCAGGGACTCAACTAACATTAAGAACTTTTCATACCGGTGGAGTATTCACAGGTGATACTGCCGAACATGTACGAACTCCTTCTAATGGAAAAATAAAATTCAATGAGGATTTGGTTTATCCCACACGTACCCGTCATGGTCATCCTGCTTTTCTATGTTCTATAGACTTGTATGTAACTATTGAGACTCGGGATATTATCCATAATGTGAATATTCCACCAAAAAGTTTGATTTTAGTTCAAAATGATCAATATGTAGAATCAGAACAAGTGATTGCTGAGATTCGTGCCGGAACGTCTACTTTTCGTTTTAAAGAGAAGGTACGAAAACATATTTATTCTGAATCAGAGGGAGAAATGCACTGGAGTACCGATGTCCACCATGCATCTGAATATACACATGGTAATGTTCATCTATTACCAAAAACAAGTCATTTATGGATATTAGCAGGAGGTCCGTGCAGATCCAGTATAGTGTCTTTTTCGCTCCACAAAGATCAAGATCAAATGAATGTTCATTCTTTTTCTTTCGAAGAAAGATATATCTTTGACCTCTCAATGACTAATCATCGAGTAAGACATAAATTGTTGGATACTTCTGGTAAAAAAGATAGGGAAATTCTTGACTATTCAAGACCTGATCGAATCATATCCAATGGTCATTGGAATTTCATATATCCTTCTATTCTCCAAGAAAATTCTGATTTCTTGGCGAAAAAACGAAGAAATAGATTCATTATCCCATTACAATATGATCAAGAACGAGATAAAGAACTAATGCCCTGTTTTGGTATTTCGATTGAAATACCCATAAATGGTATTTTACGTAGAAATAGTATTCTTGCTTATTTTGATGATCCACGATACAGAAGAAATAGTTCAGGAATTACTAAATATGGGACCATAGAGGTGGATTCAATCATAAAAAAAGAGGATTTGATTGAGTATCGAGGAGCAAAAGAATTTAGTCCGAAATACCAGAAAGTAGATCGGTTTTTTTTCATTCTCGAAGAAGTGCATATCTTACCCGGATCTTCGTTCATAATGGTCCGGAACAATAGTATCATTGGAGTAGATACACAACTCGCTTTAAATACAAGAAGCCAGGTAGGCGGATTAGTCCGAATGGAGAGAAAAAAAAAAAGTATTGAACTGAAAATCTTTTCTGGAGATATTCATTTTCCTGGAGAAACAGATAAGATATCCAGGCACAGCGGCATTTTGATACCACCAGAGACGGAAAAAAAAAATTCTAAGAAATCAAAAAAATTGAAAAATTGGATCTATGTCCAACGGATCACACCCACCAAGAAAAAGTATTTTGTTTCGGTTCGGTCCGTAGTCACATATGAAATAGCTGATGGGATAAATTTAGCAACACTTTTCCCTCGGGATCTCTTGCAGGAAAAGGATAATGTCCAACTTAGAGTTGTCAATTATATCCTTTATGGAAATGGCAAGTCAATTCGAGGAATTTATCACACAAGTATTCAATTAGTTCGGACTTGCTTAGTATTGAATTGGGACCAAGAAAAAAATGGTTCTATAGAAGAGGTTCATGCTTCCTTTGTTGAGGTAAGGACAAATGATCTGATTCGCGATTTCATAAGAATTGAGTTAGTCAAGTCCACTATTTCGTATACCGGAAAAAGGTATGATAGGGCAAGTTCCGTATTGATTTCCGATAATGGATTAGATCGCACCAATATCAATCCTTTTTATTCCAAGGCGAAGATTCAATCACTTACCCAACATCAAGGAACTATTGGTATTGGTACGTTGTTGAATCGAAATAATGAATGCCAATCTTTGATAATTTTGTCATCATCCAATTGTTCTCGAATTGGTCCATTCAATGGTTCGAAATATAACAATGTGACAAAAGAATCAGATCCCATAATCAAAATTAGGGATTTGCTGGGTCCCTTAGGGACTATTGTCCCTAAAATAGCGAATTTTTTTTCATCTTACTATTTAATAACTCATAATCATATCTTGTTAAAGAAATATTTGTTACTTGACAATTTTAAACAGACTTTCCAAGTACTTAAATACTGTTTAATAGATGAAAATAGGAGGATTTATAATCCCGATCCATGCGGTAACATAATTTGGAATCCATTCCATTTGAATTGGTGCTTTCTCCATCACGATTATTGTGAAGAGACATCTACAATAATTAGCCTTGGACAATTTATTTGTGAAAATGTATGTCTATTCAAATACGAATCACACGTAAAAAAATCTGGTCAAATTTTAATTGTTCATGTTGACTCCTTAGTTATAAGATCAGCTAAACCCTATTTGGCCACTCCAGGAGCAACTGTTCATAGCCATTATGGAGAAATCCTTTACGAAGGAGATACATTAGTTACATTTATATATGAAAAATCGAGATCTGGTGACATAACGCAAGGTCTTCCAAAAGTGGAACAAATCTTAGAAGTGCGTTCGATTGATTCAATATCGATGAACCTAGAAAGGAGAGTTGAAGGTTGGAACGAACGTATACAAAGAATTCTTGGAATACCCTGGGGATTCTTGATTGGAGCTGAGCTAACCATAGCCCAAAGTCGTATCTCTTTGGTTAATAAGATTCAAAAGGTTTATCGATCCCAGGGGGTACAGATCCATAATAGACATATAGAAATTATTGTACGTCAAGTAACATCAAAAGTGTTGGTTTCAGAAGATGGAATGTCTAATGTTTTTTTACCTGGAGAATTAATCGGCTTTTTGCGAGCGGAACGAGCAGGGCGTGCTTTGGACGAAGCGATCTGTTATCGGGCAATCTTATTGGGAATAACGAGGGCATCTCTAAATACTCAAAGTTTCATATCCGAAGCAAGTTTTCAAGAAACCGCTCGAGTTTTAGCAAAAGCTGCTCTACGAGGTCGTATTGATTGGTTGAAAGGCCTGAAAGAGAACGTTGTTCTGGGGGGGATTATACCTGTTGGTACCGGATTCAAAAAATTAGTACACCCTTCAAGGCAAGACAAGAACATTCATTTGGAAATAAGAGATATTTTGTTACACCATAGAGAATTATTTTGTTCTTACGTCCAAAACAATTTCCATGAGACAAATTTCCATGAGACATCAGAACAATCATTTACGCGATTTAATGATTCCTAAGAGCAGATTCTTTTCTTTCACTTTAACTATCTTTCAATTATCTGGTCCGATTATTGATTTGGTAAAAAATAAAAAATAAGTAATTAAATTGGTAAAAAATAAGTAATTAAAAGAAATTAATGGTTTGGGTCGTGTATCAACGGTCAATCCCCCGTATAAGGTTCCATCGGAACAATTATTTATTTCAGGTTACCTCGTCTCTTTGTTAAAAAAAAAAGGAAGTCTGGGGAAAAATGACAAGAAGATATTGGAACATCAATTTGGAAGAGATGATGGAAGCAGGAGTTCATTTTGGTCATGGTACTAAGAAATGGAATCCTAGAATGGCCCCTTACATCTCTGCAAAGCGTAAAGGTATTCATATTACAAATCTCACTAGAACTGCTCGTTTTTTATCAGAAACCTGTGATTTAGTTTTTGATGCAGCAAGTAGGGGAAAAAACTTCTTAATCGTTGGTACAAAAAATAAAGCAGTGGATTCAGTAGCATCAGCTGCAATAAGGGCTCGGTGTCATTATGTTAATAAAAAATGGCTTGGTGGTATGTTAACGAATTGGTCCACTACGGAAACGAGACTTCACAAGTTCAGGGACTTAAGAGCAGAACAAAAGATGGGGAAACTCAACTGTCTCTCCAAAAGAGATGCAGCAATGTTGAAGAGAAAATTATCTACCTTGCAAACATATCTCGGTGGGATCAAATATATGACGGGGTTGCCTGATATTGTGATCATCGTTGATCAGCAAGAAGAATATACGGCTCTTCGAGAATGTGTCATTTTGGGGATTCCGACAATTTGTTTAATCGATACAAATTGTGACCCAGATCTCGCAGATATTTCGATTCCAGCAAATGATGACGCTATAGCTTCAATCCGATTGATTCTTAACAAATTAGTATCCGCAATTTGTGAGGGTCGTTCTAGCTATATAAGAAATCGTTGATTATCATTAAGAATAATAAGATTAGTTAATTATTTGGCAACTCCATAGATTTATTGGATCGGTTACTATTTTTGAATTTTTTAAAAGAGATAAAAAAAGTACTGGGGATATTGATATTATGTTATGATGTTATGTAATTTCTTGGTATCGTAAATAAAATATACGATTAATGATTCAAGTTAGTGAGTTGAGAAATAGATGGTTGAATCAAAATAATTCCTTTTTTGAAGTTCAATTTCTGTCAGAGGACAATATGAATGTTATACCATGTTCCATTAAAACACTCAAAGGGTTATACGATATATCGGGTGTAGAAGTAGGCCAACATTTCTATTGGCAAATAGGAGGTTTACAAATCCATGCCCAAGTACTTATCACTTCTTGGGTCGTAATTGCTATCTTATTAGGTTCAGTCATCATAGCTGTTCGGAATCCACAAACCATTCCGACCGACGGTCAGAATTTCTTCGAATATGTCCTTGAATTTATTCGAGATTTGAGCAAAACTCAGATTGGAGAAGAATATGGTCCTTGGGTTCCCTTTATTGGAACTATGTTCTTATTTATTTTTGTTTCTAACTGGTCAGGTGCTCTTTTACCTTGGAAAATCATACAATTACCTCATGGGGAGTTAGCTGCGCCTACGAATGATATAAATACTACTGTTGCTTTAGCTTTACCCACGTCAGCGGCATATTTTTATGCGGGTCTTACCAAAAAAGGATTGGGTTATTTCGGGAAATACATTCAACCAACCCCAATACTTTTACCAATTAACATCCTAGAAGATTTCACAAAACCTTTATCTCTTAGTTTTCGACTTTTCGGGAATATATTGGCTGATGAATTAGTAGTTGTTGTTCTTGTTTCTTTAGTCCCTTCAGTAGTTCCTATACCTGTTATGCTTCTTGGATTATTTACAAGTGGTATTCAAGCTCTTATTTTTGCAACGTTAGCCGCGGCTTATATAGGTGAATCCATGGAGGGTCATCATTGACTAGTTTTCGAAATAGTCTTTTTTAAGCTTATCCCAATTCATGCATGATTCAAGATAATCCACTTGGTTGGGGAACATAATAGATACAAATACAAATACGTATGAATATACGACCTAGAGGCGTAGGAAAAAAGATAGACGATATTGCGGAATTGTAAAAAAAAAGATGGGTTGGGGGGGTCACACTAGATATATGTAATCTTTATAAGTCCAGCCCCTGTGTCTGTTTCGAGGAATGATTCTAGAATCCGATTCAATATAAAATGCGGGTGGTTTACGTTATGGAAGAAACAAATGTATATGTGATATTAGATATTTACTAGTTATATAGGACTATTCCTAATATATATATATATTATTATATACCCTATATATATATATTATTTACCCTATATATATATATTATTGATTTGATTGATTTGATTGCGGTTCACTGCATTTATATAGTTCCAATATAAGTCTTTCTGTTTCGTCTGTGATTGTGGATTGAATGAAATGCAAAAAAGAGATGAACTCAAGGATAGTATCTAGAAGAAAAAAGAAAGGAAAGAAGAATTGAATGAAAGAATGGTTCGAAACAAAGAAATGCAATAACTAGAACCGTATACATATGTATTTACAAAAACTCCATTATGGGTAGAAACTCAAAATGAGATATCGAAATAGTTCTGAATGATTCAGTAATATTATCATTTCAATTCGGAGTTTTTAGTTATTTCGACCCGATAGATCTTAATCAGATAGATCTTAATGATAAAATCTTAATGAAAAAAAAAAATGATAAAAAAAATTAAGTAAAAATTCATTGGTTGATTGTATCATTAACCATTTCTTTTTTTTTTGGTGCGAGGAACTTACCATGAATCCACTGATTTCTGCCGCTTCCGTTATTGCTGCTGGATTGGCCGTAGGGCTTGCTTCTATTGGACCTGGAATTGGTCAAGGTACTGCTGCAGGCCAAGCTGTAGAAGGTATTGCGAGACAACCAGAAGCAGAGGGTAAAATACGAGGTACTTTATTGCTTAGTCTAGCTTTTATGGAAGCTTTAACAATTTATGGACTGGTCGTGGCGTTAGCGCTTTTGTTTGCGAATCCTTTTGTTTAATCCTAGAAATGTAAAAAAGTACCTTACATACTATACTTTTTTTCTTATTTTTTTAACTCGCTATACTATACTTTTTTCTTATTTTATTAACTCAGAATTGCTGTTTGCTTCTTCTAATTATATCAACGCTTTACTCCTACAATTATTTATTTGTTGAGACAATACCCCAGGAAAGGAAGGATTGTTTTGAGGATGAGTAATTACTGATCCGCTCGTTTTCTTCCTTCGCGTCCTTAGCTTAGTACAATGGAAACCTTTTTTTTACTTTTTTTAGGAATCGTTTCAACAAACGAGATATTTCACAATTGACATGAGACCCAAGACTTAACCTAATAAGTATTTTATTGGATTGGAAACTTCAAGTAAGAAATTTAAAAATTATCAAATTAAATTACTAGATTTAATCTACTCCCATTAAAAAAAAATGGAAATCAAATTTATATAATAAAAAGAAATCGATCAAAAAAGGGACAACGAAGTGATACAAAAAGAACTCTGTTCTTTGTTAGTCCTATCTATAAGAGGAGAGCATATGAAAAATGGAACCGATTCTTTCCTTTCCTTGGGTCACTGGCCATCCGCCGGGAGTTTCGGGTTTAATACCGATATTTTAGCAACAAATCCAATAAATCTAAGTGTAGTGCTTGGTGTATTGATTTTTTTTGGAAAGGGGGTGTGTGCGAGTTGTGTATTTCAAGAATAGGTTGGATCCATCCGACTGCACTTTATTTATGGTATTTTATTCATTTTATAGGATAAATAGGAAAAAAAGTGCACGATCTCAACGAATTATTTCTGAATAAATTAAGAAATCATATGTAAGAACCATAGCATTTCGTGACTTATTGGTAAATTTGATTCTCTATCAACCAATAATGTGAGACCATTAACATGGTTAAAGCTAAACTGTTTGAAGTCCAGGCAAAACATGGTACTCTTTCTACCGGTACTAACGTACCGAAATGGTTTAAAAATGAATAGTTGGTAATTTATCTGATATAGAACACTCATATCGATAAAATGATTTGAACCATTTATTAAAAAAATGGGCATCTTGCTCTTTTTTTCCAATGCCGAATCGACGACCTACGTAAAAAAAAAATAGGAATTTTTGGATTTGAAGAAAAAAAGGAAATAAAAAAAATATAGAAATAAATTGTAAATTTTAATTTTAAATTAAATAAAGAACAAATCAAATACAAATAAAGAACAAATACAAATAAAGAAAGAACTTTGCTGACAATTATAGATTTTTGTCTGGTCGGAAGAGTCCTCCTAATATTCTGGTCTTATATCAGTTTCGATGTTTTTGAATATAAACAGAAAAGAGAGGGTAGGCTCATTACATTAAAAAAAAAAAAGATATGGGAATGCCCATAATATAAAATAAATAATTGAGCGTGAGAGCCAAATGAATCGAAAGATTCATGTTTGGTTCGGGAAGAGATTATTGAAGTTGTGAAATTAATGGTAAGATAATCTACTTTCATTAAATGATTTATTAGATAATCGAAAACAGAGGATCTTGAGTACTATTCGAAATTCGGAAGAATTACGTAGAGGGGCCATTGAGCAGCTCGAAAGAGCCAGGACTCGCTTACGGAAAGTAGAAATAGAAGCAGATGAGTATCGAATGAATGGATACTCTGAGATAGAACGAGAAAAAGAAAATTTGATTAATGCTACTTGTGACACTTTGGAACGATTAGAAAATTACAAAAATGAAACCCTTCATTTTGAACAACAAAGAGCGATTAATCAGGTCCGACAGCGAGTTTTTCAACAAGCCTTACAAGGAGCTCTAGGAACTCTGAATAGTTGTTTGAATAGTGAGTTACATTTCCGTACGATCCGTGCTAATATTGGC